TTGGTTTGGTAATTCATAATAGTGATTGGACATTTCATAAAAATAATTGGACATCTAATTCTAGAATATTCCTGTCAACAAACAACAATTTTAATAATTAAACATGAAAAAAACTACTCTCTCATTACAGGAGAGGGTAGACTAGTTCTAATAACTACAATTATTAGTTACTATTTATACTTATAGTAACTAATAATAATGAATTAATAATTAATAATGTTTCATTTTTTAATAAACTTTCTAACTATAACTCGTAATAATAAAAAGTCATTATAATGGTGGTTACCATTTGCTTTTTACAAATAAAAAGAATATCTCTATTCTACACCGAAAACGAAGACTAAAACTTTAGTTTAGTGAAAAAAGCCCCTTATCGGATTTGAACCGATGACTTACGCCTTACCATGGCGTTACTCTACCACTGAGTTAAAAGGGCCCTTTGTATTCAATTCATGAATTATATCCATTTTCATTATGAGTCTACTACACTGCATACTGCAAACAAATATAAATAATATATGTATATATCATGTACATATCATATACATAGGGGTTTCATTTATATTTATAAAGTAAAGGATCAATTCGATTTACCCTCAAAAAGTGAAGCGGGTCAATTTTATTTTAATAATGCAATGAATTGTTTCAAGACCGACCCCGCCTGTTTCCTTTTACTGACCAATCAAAACGAGATTTACTCGATTGATACATGTACCAATCTGACACTGACATAGATTCAATAGATTTTATTGAATTATGTGATGAAGGTATTCGTACCCTGAACCGAATTTTTATAAAAAAGTAAAAAAGAGAATTTCTATCGTTTTTGAATTTTCTGACTTAATGTGAGATAGTGATTATGCATGGCCTATTTTATCTGAACAATGAAGGAAGCAACGAGTTTTAAGTTAAAATTAATGAGTGAAGAAGAAAAGAAATTAAGTGAGTTTTTACACCCTTTTCTGTTATGCTGGACCAATCACTGCCTGAACGGACAGAATCCTATACCTCCTTTCGCTATATTCGCTATACTATATATAGTATTTTATATAAATACAAATTAAATAAAGCAAAAAAATAAATAAATAAATGAAAATTGGACGGTTCATTTATTCCCATCCAATAAAAAATTCTATGGAATCATAACACAAAAGTAGAAAAGAGTGTTCGGATTTAGTCATATCATTAGATTATATTGACAATTCCAAAAAACTATACATACTATCATCATAGTATGATGACAGTCGGGCGGATATGCCCCTATCGTCTAGTGGTTCAGGACATCTCTCTTTCAAGGAGGCAGCGGGGATTCGACTTCCCCTGGGGGTACTACGAAAGGAAGTTGATTATGGATTATCCATAAGCCTAAAATGAATTCTTCCTGGGTCGATGCCCGAGCGGTTAATGGGGACGGACTGTAAATTCGTTGGCGATATGTCTACGCTGGTTCAAATCCAGCTCGGCCCAAAAATTCGCCGCTCCATAAATATGATATAACCAATGATATAAGAAATTTGTCCTCCATAAAAATGGAATCCTTCTCTTTTACGGATCAAGCATTTTTTCTTATGTATCCATGTTTTTCTGATTCATTCTGATCTTTCTAAGACTCTAGATTGGTAATACATAATCAAAGATTATGAAAAGAAAAATAGTTTTTTCTCGTTGAAAGGTTGATTATCCATTTTTGGCACTAAAAAAACATGGGTTACTAGTAATCTGTGTTACTTTGACTATAGTCCATATCTCTGTGTTACTTTCAGTATAGTCCATATCTATGTGTATATAATATCAGTTAGTATATCATTCATGTCTCTCTTACAACACGACGAAGAAAATAAAATGGTTTTTTAAAACCATTAAGAATAAAACCATTAAGAATATGTATACCATACACCTCGCTGGGATTGTAGTTCAATTGGTCAGAGCACCGCCCTGTCAAGGCGGAAGCTGCGGGTTCGAGTCCCGTCAGTCCCGAACTAGGATCTAGGATCCGATCCGTTAAATAAATTTATCCATTTATTTAACGTGAAAAAAGAAAGAGGGAGCAAGAGCTAATACCCAGCGGGATCCCTATTTCTTTTGTTTTTATTTCGTATTTATCATCAGACAAATACGGGAATTTCCATTTCTTTCATTAGTGCCGATTGATAAGAGAGAGACATAACATAATAGTTAGATTTGTACAATCGGTAGTATTCTTATATTTACTTTACTATTTGAATTTAAGAGATACTTGTCCACTTTTGTTTTTCAATATTCTTGATGAATAAAATAGAAAAGAGTACCCTTTTTAACGGAGTACATATGCAAATTGTATTCGTTTATCGTACGAGGCACAACGAACTTAACATAAGTGCCTCGACAGAGTACTTGTCAGGATAAATGAAAACCCCTTTGAGCTCCAACTTTTTTTTGGGGGGGGGTATCCTCAATGACTAATTGGAAACAATCCATCTCATTTTCATTCAAATAAACTAAATTGCACACTCAATTTTTTATGTATGCCTTCCAGTTCCAGTCCCAATTGAAGGAAGAAATACTAATAAAATAAAAGAGGAGAACGAGTAACACTCCTTTTTATTAAATTCATTGGAATTATATTCGATTTTTTCTACTTAACTCGTCCTTTTTCCATCTCACTCCTACTCTTTTCTTTGGATCTGTGTGTCATCCATAGAATACCATACCAATCATATAATACCTCATAATTGTATGTATAAGTATAATATAACGAAGGAGGAATATATAGGTAAGACGATAGGGTTGGGTTATTTATAGAAAATAAAAAGTGGAAAAAGATGTAAATTTCCTGATCCAATAAAGAATCCTTTTTCAGATTTAGTATAGATAAAGGATCTTCCTATGTTATACTATTCAATTCTCGACGATGAATTTATTTGATAGATCATATATTGTTATTCATAATACTGATCCGATTCAGTATCATCAGGATGCAATTCATCCCCATGAATTTACAGGAATCCAATTTCTCATCTCTATGGGATTAGATCCCGAGTTATTGCGAAGTAAAAAAAAAATGAGATTATGGAAGTAAATATTCTCGCATTTATTGCTACTGCACTGTTCATTCTAGTTCCTACTGCTTTTTTACTTATCATCTACGTAAAAACAGTCAGTCAAAATGACTAATTTGATTGAAACTTGAATTATTAGTTCTTATCAATGATTGAAGAAAGGAATTCAAACTTCAAGTCTTAAACGAAATGATCTGGCTGGAATCATAAGTATCTGAGATAATAAGTATCTGAGATAGTAGTATCTAAGCCTAGCATAGTATGGTAGAAAGAATTATATATAATTCTTTCTACCATACTATCTACTATCTAGTATTGTATAGTTATATACTATTATATAGTATATATTATCATATTCATTATTTTCATAGAAAATAGTACATCAAAATAGCAGCCCAATTCTTTTTTTTTGGCTACATTTACCTGTGTGTATTTCGATCGATCCAAAATAATCGAAGGCCAACTGTTCTAATTCTTAACCTATTTTAGAATTTATTTATATAGGATAGATAGATCCTGAGATCCATCAAAAGAATCAATGGAGCAAGAATAATACGGGCGTATACTAATCTATTAGAAATTTCAAAATAAATAAAAAAAGAGAAAAGAAAACGAAACCAAAGAATCTTTTTCTTTTTTTAGATTTCCCACCACAAGAAGCTATTGCTTGATCCATTAACAGAAAACACGATCCGCGGAGTTCTATTCTATGATAATTTATTCAGATTTGTAAAAGGGAATAGGTTAATAGAGTAGACTCCTCTCCATTCCATTTTTTATGCTTAAGACATGAGATGTCTTAAGCATAAAAAATGGAATGGAGAGGAGTCTAAAAGAAAGGTGAAATACACGATACGTGAATCGTGCAACGAAAGAAGGATCTAATCTTCTTATGTGTAGAACCTCTTTTCTTTGGTTTGGACAACAACTAGTCACTTCCAATAGAAAGTATGTATTGCCATAATCTAATTAGATTAGCGGAACGACTTTATGTTCTCTTAGAACAGTAAAAGTCAAAAAAGAGGGAAACAAATAAAGAAAAAAATAAAAACCCATTTCTGGTTTTTGTTCATTGTAATATCCATAATTCTGGTAAGAACTGGTTTATTAAAATAGAATGTTTAGGAAGAATCCAATCCGGTTGAAAAAATTTTCCTATCATGCGTAGATTTGAGTTTCGAAATAGAACTATAGTAAAGTAATCATTCATTAGTAAAGTAATCATTCATTGTTTGATCGAATGGTTATTATTCATTATTGTATTTTATTATTCATTACTGTATTTCAGTATAATTTTGAAACAGAGACATTCTTAAAAAAGAAAAAGCTTCGCAAAACGCTCAATTAAACAATTCATACAATTAAATTAAAAAACTAGTAGTACCCCTCCCTAAAGTCCACTCCTTCCCCATACTACGAGTGAGAGGGAAAATGTAAAGACTACCATTAAAGCAGCCCAAGCGAGACTTACAATATCCATATGAATTATGTCTCCTATCTCTATGAAGGAATTATTTAATTATTGATCAATAATCATAGTGGAATTAATGGCGCAGAGTCAAAATATAATTCTGACTTAAAGCTATTAATATTAATGAACCAATCCAATGAATCTACTTGTAACAATATTCTAAGATTTCTGGTAGAATTTTGAAGTATAAGTATTAAGTACAGATATGATACACATACCTTTTCTTGAAAAATTAGATAGCAAAGGAATACTTCTATCCTAATGAAATGAAACATGTGGGAATACTAAGACCTATTGTTTGTTACCCTTTTTTTTCGACTTTTACTTTTACTCTATAATTTTACTTTTACTCTATAAAAATAAGAGTTGACCGACTATCCTGATTGAATGTTTGATTACTCAGAGATCCTCGTGAGTCTGGATACAAAGTTTCTTCAATCCTTTCCACAACTCTTAAATGGATTTCCCATCAGCCTATCCAATCTAATTCCATATGGAGTCAGTAGACACAATTTTAGTAATGGTAGTGAAAAATAATTAGGAATTCTTGATACTCTTTCGTACAATCTCTTCTTCAATCCTAGGAGAAAAATGGATTGTCTTTTAGGAACCTTTGGATACTTTCGACCTCTGATTTTCGTCGTTCTGAATCCCAGAATTGACTCTCACTATTTTTTTTTAATAGTTTAATAGTGAGAGTCAATCATATTACTAAGTAAGACTCACTTCATCCCTATTTGTATCGGTTTGAGCCACACCCAAGGACCAAATTTTGAGAAAAAAAACTATCGATAGGCTTATACTTCTCCGGCTCCGGGGACAAAATTCGTCGAATTAAATCAGTAAAATAAGAAATCCCCCGTTTTTTGTTGATCAGGCGACACCCAGATTTGAACTGGGGATAAAGGATTTGCAGTCCCCTGCCTTACCACTTGGCCATGTCGCCAAATCCGATCCAAATCTCAAAAAAAAATATAAAATAGGTAAAAAAAGAGTATTCATCCATATTCTTTTACTAAGATTCTATTACTAATTCTTTTATTTTTTTTTATCCAATCCAATTATTCTCTTTGATTGGTTATCACACCCCTTAAAAACTCCCCTTCTCTTTCCATTGAGAAGGTAAAAAATGGATTTTCGGTCACAGACTGAAAAATTTAGTGCAAATTGGAACCATTAACTATTTTTTTTTGAATTAGTGAAAAGTTCTTCAATTTGTATCTCAAATTGTTGCCTTTCCTTACTGGCATAACAAATCAATTCAAATATAACAATATATATGATATGTGTATATGTAAACCCACACCCCAAAAACAAAAATTGTTACACATATACCGGGACGAGTCTTTTTTATGTACATATCCCATATCCTTATAGGGAATCGTCGTGCTTTTTTTTTCGTTTTCTATAATACAATAGAAAAAGTGGAAATTATGATATAGTGTGACCTGACTTCTGTTGCCACAAGCAAAATTGCTATAAAAAAAAGATGAGATGAGATATGTGGATAGCTATACCGGCATATACTTTACTTAGGAAATATTATTCCTATTACGCAATTCAATCATATTCCATAAATCCATATATTATATTATATATAGTAAATATATATAGTAAAAATATTATATATAGTAAAAGTAAAATTATATTTATATATAGTAAAAGTAAAAAAATCCGAAATTTTTTTTTTCAACATGAAATAAAATTAACTTTAACTAAAGGGGAAACTATATTACTACTGGCTTTCTTTATCTCATTCATAGAGATTCGATTTCATTCTGAATCCATTTATTTTTTTGGTACCCAATCAATCTAATCGTATTATCATAATAATAGGTAGAAGTTGGATGAATTTTTATATTCTATATAAGACTCCATAAGTGTAAGTGACGGAATTATTCTGGGAATGCTTTATAAATTCATTTCCATTTGTACCTGTCGCAAATTCGAACTTGTCTTGCGTCGAAAATGCTCTTCATTCCTCTGTCTCATTTCCGTTCTCATACGTATGAAGTACATTTACGGGGTTGTCTAAAATTTCATGTGATTCAGTAAACAGAATATACATTCCATCATTGCGAAATCGATCCATATGGTTCGATAAATAGTGAGCTAATAATGGGATTTTTCGATAAAGGGGAAACTGAAAATTAAGATGCTCTGGAATGATGGAAATGAGGGAATGTCCACAATACCTGGATTTAGTCAGATCCAATTTGAGGGATTTTGTAGGTTTATTAATGAGGGCTTGACGGAAGAATTTCATAAGTTTCCGAAAATTGAAGACACAGATCAAGAAATTGAATTTAAATTATTTGTAGAAAGATATCAATTGGTGGAACCCTCGATAAACGAAAGAAATGCTGTGTATGAATCACTCACATATTCTTCTGAATTATATGTACCCGCGGGATTAATTTGGAAAACCGGTAGAGATATGCAAGAAGAAACCATTTTTATTGGAAACATTCCAATAATGAATTACCTGGGAACCTTTATAGTAAATGGAATATACAGAATTGTGATCAATCAAATATTGCAAAGTCCTGGTATTTACTACCGTTCAGAATTGGACCATAACGGAATTTCTGTCTATACCAGCACCATAATATCAGATTGGGGGGGGAGATCAGAATTAGAGATTGATAGAAAATCAAGGATATGGGCCCGTGTGAGTAGGAAACAAAAAATATCTATTCTAGTTCTATCGTCGGCTATGGGTTCGAATCTAAGAGAAATTATGGATAATGTTTGTTACCCTGAAATTTTTTTGTCTTTCCTTAATCTAAATGATAAGGAGAAAAAAAAGATTGGGTCAAAAGAAAGTGCTATTTTGGAATTTTATCAACAATTTGCTTGTGTAGGCGGGGATCCGATATTTTCTGAGTCCTTATGTAAGGAATTACAAAAGAAATTTTTTCAACAAAGATGTGAATTAGGAAGGATTGGTCGACGAAATATGAACCGTAGACTGAATCTTGATATACCTCAGAACAATACATTTTTGTTACCACGAGATGTATTGGCTGCTGTGGATCATTTGATCGGAATGAAATTTGGAATGGGTACACTTGATGATATGAATCACTTGAAAAATAAACGTATTCGTTCTATAGCGGACTTGTTACAGGATCAATTTGGACTGGCTCTTGTTCGTTTAGAAAACGCAGTTCGAGGAACTATATCTGGAGCAATTCGTCATAAATTGATACCGACTCCTCAAAATTTGGTAACTTCAACTTCATTAACAACCACTTATGAATCGTTTTTTGGCCTACATCCTTTATCTCAAGTTTTGGATCGAACTAATCCATTGACACAAATTGTTCATGGGCGAAAATTGAGTTATTTGGGTCCTGGAGGATTGACGGGTAAAACTGCTAGTTTTCGGATACGAGATATTCATCCTAGCCACTATGGACGTATTTGTCCAATTGATACGTCCGAAGGAATCAATGTTGGACTTATTGGATCCTTAGCCATTCATGTGAGGATTGGCCATTGGGGATCCATAAAGAGTCCGTTTTATGAAATATCTGAAAGATCAAAAAAGGAGGCACAGATAGTTTATTTATCACCAAATAGAGATGAATATTATAGGATAGCAGCTGGAAATTCTTTGGCCTTGAATCAGAGTATTCAGGAAGAACAGGTTGTTCCAGCTCGATACCGTCAAGAGTTCCTGACTATTGCATGGGAACAGATTCATCTTAGAAGTATTTTTCCCTTCCAATATTTTTCTATTGGAGCTTCTCTCATTCCTTTTATCGAGCATAATGATGCGAATCGGGCTTTAATGAGTTCTAATATGCAGCGCCAAGCAGTTCCGCTTTCTCAGTCCGAGAGGTGCATTGTTGGAACTGGACTGGAACGTCAAACGGCTTTAGATTCGGGGGTTTCCGCTATAGCCGAACACGAGGGAAAAATCATTTATACTGATCCTCACAAGATTATTTTTGCAAGTAATGGAGACACTACTACAAGTAACGGAGACACTACTATAAGTATTCCATTAGTTATCTGTCAACGTTCCAACAAAAATACTTGTATGCATCAAAAACCTCAGGTTTCGCGAGGTAAATGCATTAAAAAGGGACAAATTTTAGCGGACGGTGCGGCTACAGTTGGTGGGGAACTCACTTTAGGAAAAAACGTATTAGTAGCTTATATGCCATGGGAAGGTTACAATTTTGAAGACGCAGTACTGATTAGCGAACGTTTGGTATATGAAGATATTTATACTTCTTTTCACATCCGGAAATATGAAATTCAGACTCATATGACAAGCCAAGGACCTGAAAGAATCACTAGGGAAATACCACATCTAGAGGCTCATTTACTCCGCAATTTAGACAGAAATGGAGTTGTGATGCTGGGATCTTGGGTAGAAACAGGTGATATTTTAGTAGGAAAATTAAGGCCTCAGACGGCAAACGAATCCTCGTATGCTCCAGAGGATAGATTATTAAGAGCCATTCTCGGAATTCAGGTATCCACTGCAAAAGAAACTTCTCTAAAATTACCTATAGGCGGAAGAGGGCGCGTTATTGACGTGAGATGGATCCGGAAAAGGGGGGGTTCCAGTTATAATTTAGAAATGATTCGTGTATATATTTCACAGAAACGTGAAATCAAAGTAGGTGATAAAGTAGCTGGAAGACATGGGAATAAAGGTATCATTTCCAAAATTTTGCCTAGACAAGATATGCCTTATTTGCAAGATGGAACACCTGTTGATATGGTCTTCAACCCATTAGGAGTACCATCACGAATGAATGTGGGACAGATATTTGAATGTTCGCTCGGGTTAGCGGGAGATCTGTTAAAAAGACATTATAGAATAGCATCTTTTGATGAGAGATATGAGCAAGAGGCTTCGAGAAAGCTAGTGTTTTCTGAATTATATGAAGCCAGTAAGCAAACAAAAAATCCATGGGTATTTGAACCGGAATATCCGGGAAAAAGCAGAATATTTGATGGAAGAACAGGAAATCCTTTTGAACAACCTGTCTTAATAGGAAAGTCCTATATTTTAAAATTAATTCATCAAGTTGATGATAAAATCCATGGACGTTCTAGTGGACATTACGCACTTGTTACACAACAACCCCTTAGAGGAAGGGCAAAGCAAGGGGGACAACGAGTAGGAGAAATGGAAGTTTGGGCTTTAGAGGGATTTGGTGTTGCTCATATTTTACAAGAGATGCTTACTTATAAATCTGATCATATTAGAGCTCGTCAAGAAGTACTTGGTGCTACAATCATTGGAGGAAGAGTATCTAACCCAGAAGATGCTCCAGAATCTTTTCGATTGCTCGTTCGAGAACTACGATCTTTAGCTATAGAACTGAATCATTTCCTTGTATCTGAGAAGAACTTCCAGATTAATAGGAAGGAAGCTTGATCTGAATGAATCAGAATTTATATTCTATGATTGACCGGTATAAACATCAACAACTCCGAATTGGCCTAGTTTCTCCTCAACAAATAA